CCTTTTCTAAAAAAACTAAAAAAAAAAAAGGGTATGGAGTCACTACCTTTGTTACGCTTTTTACCCGAATCGGACTTTGGGCGGGAACTAATTACAGGTTCTGAACGCACTCAAAGGCGTAAAGTTGGAGTTTGGCGACTGTTTCAAGGAAAAGCGCACTCTCCCCTTTTTGTGGATAGAACCAAAAGCTTCTCCTACCTACCGTTTGATATATCCAAAACTTTTAATTTTACAAATTGGACAAACAACAGGGAGGAGATGATAGAATCCATCATTGCGGAGGTTCTAGACATAGACGGCGAAAAAGCAAAGGAGCAGGAGGAAAACGCACGACTGGAGATGGTGCTACTATGGGAAGGTCTGCCATTTGGGCACCTAATAAGAGGATGCGCGTTAATAACTCAATCTGTTCTTAGAAAATATATTATATTGCCTTCATTGATAATAGCCAAAAATATTGGACGTATTTTAGTATTTCAAAAGCCTGAATTCGTTCAGGATATAGAGGAATGGAAGCAAGAAGTGCACATTACATGTAGCAATGATGGTGTCCAAATATCGGAGATAGAATTGCCGGAAGGCTGGTGGGAAGACGGTATGCAGATAAAAATCATATCTCCTTTCACCCTGAAACCTTGGCATACATCTAAAAAAAAAAAAAAAAAAAAAAAAAAAAAAAAGAAGGATTTTTCTTTTTTAACAATTTCGGGACATCAAGCTGCCCGTCCTTATGGTTCTCCCAAACCTATAAAAAAAAATGATTTTTTTGAACTCGTTTTTAAGCAATTAGACAAAAAAATTGAAAAATGGAAAAGGTCGTATTTAGATTTAGAAAGAATACTAGTAAAATTAATACTACAAAAATTCAACCCAATTTTTAGCTTAATAAAAGTAAAAGTCTCAGACTTAATAAAAGTCTCAAAATCGAATCAAATTAAAAACGAAAAAGATTCTAGAATCAGCAATCAAATAATTGATGAATCGTTTAGTCTATTTGAGTCTGAAAAGTGGAAAACTCCTTTACTGATAAAAAAGAACGCTCTAATAGGTGGAACAAGCAGAATTCGAAATCTAATAGAAAGCATGACAAAAGAAAAAAAAAAAATAACACCATCTGGCGTATATATTAATCCTACCGAAAAAGGGTATCTTGCTAAAAGATTCGAATGGACAACAAATATTTGGCAAATATTAAAAAGAAGAAATATCTCTCAATTAGATTGTTTTCTAAAGATTTTCCTTGAAAAAATATACATAGATATTTTTTTATCGATTATTAATATTTCGAGACTCAATATACAATTTCTTCTCGAATCGATAAAAAAAATGTCGGATAAGCCCATTAATGAAACAAATCAAGAAAAGCTTAATAGAAAAAATAAAAAAATAATGAACTTTATTTCAACTCTAAAAAAACCAATTAATAGTCTTAGAAGTCTTAGAAATAGTAAAAATTTACATAGTTTTTGTGACTTATCCCATTTCTCACAAGCATATGTATTTTATAAATTATCACAAAGCCGAGTTAGTAACAAATTACGATCTTTTTTTCAATATGACGGAATGGCTTTTTTTATTAAGGCTGAAATAAAAGATTACCTTGAAACACAAGGAATAAAATTAAGTCACAAGAAACCCCCGAATTCAAAAATGAATGAATGGAAAAATTGGTTGTTAATGGGACATCGACAGTCACCCCGTTGGTATAAATTAATACTCCACAAGTGTAGAAATAGAGATAATCTACGTCATAAAAATAAAAATTTCAAGTTGGATGAAGAAGATAAGTTTGAAAAAAACTCTAAATATGATCTTTTAGCATATAAATCTATTAATGGGAATTATGAAAATAAGAGGGACTCCTCCATTTCGAAATCAAGCTCGCAAGGCCAATTAAAAAAGAACAAAGATATTTTTTCTAAATACAAGACGCCTAAATATAATATGTCTGATATATATATATGGAGAAGTCTGCCTATTGAAAATTTTTTGGATATTGAGTATTACAATTTGAGAGATGCACTAATCGAGCCAGATAGAAAATATTTGGATTGTACAAATTTAGTTTTTGATTTTAGATACGAAATTTTAATGGAGTCCTACATCCAAATGGATACGGATGCGGAGATACATGAAAATGCTCGGATTGATGCTAACTATTATGAGATTATAAAAAAATTTGATAGAAAAGAACTTGTTTATCTTACGTTTTCACAAAAGTTCCAACGCAATTTACCAAAACCCAATTTACCAAAACGAAAACGCCAAAAATCTTTTTGGCTGGGACTGAATAGCAATATCAAGAAAAAAATGCCAAATGTTCCGAACTCACGTCTGGGATCTTGGTTCTTCGCCGAATTGGTCCTAACTTATAATCTATATAAAACAAAACCGTGGGCTATACGAAGTGAAAACCTTCTGTTAAATTTGAATATAAATAAAGATGATCTTATTGAAAATAGTGAAAAGAAAAACATCAAAAAAAACCAAAAACAAAAAGGGGAATCCGGTTCAAATCAAAAAATAACGAATCAAAATCAAAAAGACGAAAAAAAGAAAAAAGATAAAAAAGACGAAAAAGATAAAAAAGAAAACGAATCGGTCGAAAGCAACGGGGATCTTACATCAAATGTAGAAACAGAAGAGAATGGAAAATCTGTTCCTTCAACAACGGACGAAAAAGATATCAAAGATCCTTCCGAAAAGCCGCGTAAAAAAAAGAAAAAGAGAGAGCAACCTCTCCTAGACCGAGACATAGAGTTAAGGGAAAACCGTTTTTTAATTTCTCAAGTGTTCATGAACGCTGATTGGGGTGAAGAAGGGGATAGTAATCTAAACCTATTTAGTTACCTGCTTACACGGAAAAGTAACACCATTACTATGGCCGTGATTGAAAAAGAAGAAATAAATCTGGAACTATTGCCGAGGAACAAGAAGACTTTCAGACTTAAAGCAATGAAGAAAATGGGGGTCCTCGATGTCGAACACGTACGCCTGGCTCTAAAAAATGATGCACAATTTATTATGCATCAAACCTTAGGCATTGCGTTGGTTGCTAAGATTAAGCACCAAATTAATCAAGTACATAGAAATGTTGATAAGAATGATTTTGATTTGCTTGTTCCCGAAACTATTTTATCGCATAGATGTCGTAGAGAATTGAGAATTCTAATTTCTTTGAATTCAAAGACTTCGAATAAAAATCCAATATTTTGGACTGAGAACAACTGCAGTCAATCTTTAGATTTGGATAAAGAGAACCATCTTAATCTTAATAAAGATAAGAATGAATTAATTAAATTCAAATTGTTTCTTTGGCCTAATTATCGATTAGAAGATTTAGCTTGTATGAATCGCTATTGGTTTGATACAAATAATGGCAGTCGTTTCAGTATGTTAAGGTTACGGATGTATCCGCGGTTGAAAAGTCGTTGATAGTCCATTTTTCCTATATATGCTATACCCTATGGAGTATATGAAAGTAAGGAGGTTGACACGCCCCACCTTCCATGCCATTCTAATATAGAATTCGAAGACTAAAACCGCTGAGGTATCAATTAGGCCTACAAATCAATTAACGGAATCTTCTTCATTTTAGGTCTAAATTATGCCATGCAAAAATGAACCCCTTTCCTTCTTTTTTTCTTTTTCAGAATAAATTAAATTGAAACCTCGATGGATTAATATGAGTTGATAAAATTAGGAGTTCATAAAAAAATTTAGATTATTGTATATAACACATTAAAATTACTAGCATTATTATTACTCATCGGTAAAATCCATACCTGTAAAAGTGTAAGAGGGAAAATCTTTTATGGTAAAAAGTGCATTCATTTCGGTTATTTCTGAAAAAGAAAGAAGGGGGTCGGTTGAATTTCAAGTATTCCGTTTTACCAATAAGATACGGAGACTTACTTCACATTTGGAAGTGCACAAAAAAGACTATTTATCTCAGACGGGTTTGCGAAAAATTTTAGGAAAACGTCAGCGGCTGTTGGCTTATTTGGAAAAAAAAAATAGAGCACGTTATAAAGAATTAATTGGTCAGTTGGGTATTCGAGAGTCAAAAACAAAAACTCGTTAATTGGAAGAATCATTTTAAGTACTCTTTGCTTTTTTTTTTTTTTGTATTTGGATAAACTTCTTTTTACTTTCAGCAATTCATGAAAAAATGAATGGGTAAAAAACTTATGACTGTACCGGCTACAAGAAAAGACCTTATGACAGTCAATATGGGACCTCACCACCCATCAATGCATGGTGTTCTTCGACTCATCGTTACTCTAGATGGTGAAGATGTTATTGACTGTGAGCCTATATTAGGGTATTTGCACAGGGGAATGGAAAAAATTGCGGAAAATCGAACAATTATCCAATATTTGCCCTATGTAACGCGTTGGGATTATTTAGCTACTATGTTCACGGAAGCAATCACGGTAAATGGGCCCGAACTATTAGGAAATATTCAAGTACCTAAAAGAGCTAGTTATATCAGAGTCATTATGTTGGAGTTGAGTCGTATAGCTTCCCATTTGTTATGGCTTGGCCCTTTTATGGCAGATATTGGTGCGCAGACCCCATTCTTCTATATTTTTCGAGAAAGGGAATTGATATATGACTTATTCGAAGCAGCTACTGGTATGCGAATGATGCATAATTATTTTCGTATCGGAGGAATAGCTACTGATCTACCTTATGGCTGGATGGATAAATGTTTGGATTTTTGTAATTACTTTTTAACGGGGGTTGCTGAATATAAAAAGCTTATTACACGGAATCCTATTTTTTTAGAACGGGTTGAAGGCGTGGGCGTTATTCGCGGAGAAGAAGCACTAAATTGGGGTTTATCGGGCCCAATGCTCCGGGGGTCCGGAATCCAATGGGATCTTCGTAAAGTTGATCATTATGAGTGTTACGATGAATTTGATTGGGAAGTTCAATGGCAAAAGGAAGGAGATTCGTTAGCTCGTTATTTAGTACGAATCGGTGAAATGACAGAATCCATAAAAATAATACAACAGGCTCTGGAAGGAATTCCAGGAGGGCCCTACGAGAATTTAGAAATACGACGTTTTGATAGAGTAAAAGATTCCGAATGGAATGATTTTGAATATCGATTTATTAGTAAAAAACCTTCTCCAACCTTTGAATTGGCGAAACAAGAACTTTATGTGAGAGTTGAAGCCCCAAAGGGGGAATTGGGAATTTTTCTGATAGGAGATCTAGGTGTTTTTCCTTGGAGATGGAAAATTCGCCCGCCGGGTTTTATCAATTTGCAAATTCTTCCTCAGTTAGTTAAAAGAATGAAATTGGCTGATATTATGACGATATTAGGTAGCATAGATATCATTATGGGGGAAGTTGATCGTTAAAAATGATAATGGATACAACCGAAATACAAGCTATCAATTCGTTTTCCAGATTAGAATCCTTAAAAGAGGTCTATGGGCTTATATGGTTACTTGTCCCGGTTTTTACTCTTGTATTAGGAATCACAATAGGTGTACTCGTAATTGTTTGGTTAGAAAGAGAAATATCTGCAGGGATACAACAACGTATTGGACCTGAATACGCCGGGCCTTTAGGAATTCTTCAAGCTCTAGCAGATGGTACAAAACTACTTTTCAAAGAAAACCTTCTTCCATCTAGAGGAGATAGTCGGTTATTTAGTATCGGCCCATCCGTTGCAGTGATATCGATTTTACTAAGTTATTCAGTAATTCCTTTTGGATACCACCTTATTCTAGCCGATCTTGGTATTGGGGTTTTTTTATGGATCGCTATTTCAAGTATTGCTCCCGTTGGACTTCTTATGTCGGGATATGGATCAAATAATAAATATTCCTTTTTAGGTGGTTTACGCGCTGCTGCTCAATCAATTAGTTATGAAATACCATTAACTTTATGTGTATTATCAATATCTCTACGTGTGATTCGGTGTCTCTAATTAGCTGAAATAGAAAAAAGTTCCTAGTTTTTTTCTTTCTTATTTCTGAGAAGAGGGTTAAGGTTAAATAATCTTTTTCATCTTTTTAGGCATCATTTGGGTTGATGAACTAAAGCAGATAGTTTTATATGAGTGAAAAAAACGGCTTGAAAATTTGCAGTAAAAAGATTAAGTCTCATTTCCTATGTACAAGAATGGATTATTAATTAAAAAGCAGTAGAGGCCGTTTGCCCCAAGATTGGTTGCTTAGTTATCATCACTTGAAGCGGGTTTAAACAGGAGGTTGAACAAAATTGAATGGATGGTTAGAAAGACCAAAATACACAAAGGATTAGTAATGGATATTCTCTAAATTTTGAAGAGGATATTTCTGCACATAAACGGAATTCTAATTGGGACTTTAAGTTAGTAGAAATGATCAAGAAGTACTACCCACGATTCCGACCTAGAGTATACTCCTATCCACCAATTAAGTAAATAACTATCAAGAACGAAGTAATCTTTTATTTTGAGTAAAATCCCTTTTATGAGAAAGGAGAATAGGAATGAAAAAAAAATAGAATAAAATAATTAAATAAGTCCCTTTCTTCGATCTTTTCATTAGTTAGAAAGAGAGAACTCTTGACATGATTCATAAATTAATAATTACTGGAATACCTAATTCTTTTTCGTAATTGAAAAAAAAATAGGTTGAAATACCTATATGATGTTGTTACAAAAAGGTTTTTATTCAAGGATTAAGTTATTGATTAATAAACAAAAATGCCATTCCTAAAATGAAAAGATGAGATTAATTCAGAAGCACCTTTTTTTAATATATATTTTCAATTTAATATATATTTTAAATAAAAAATATAGCAAACAGAATTCCGTTGGTCTAATTTGGGGAACTTGGGATAAGTTTTGACTCTCTCCTACAAAAAAAATATCAAGATAAAGATAAATAAGAATTTTATGTCCTTAGATTTATTTGTGACCCTTGAGGAGCCGTATGAGGTGAAAATCTCACGTATGGTTCTGTAATAGTGGTAAGAACAGCGATGTTCTAATCGACTATGATTATCTAACAGTTCAAGTACAGTTGATATAGTTGAAGCGCAGTCAAAATATGGCTTTTGGGGGTGGAATTTGTGGCGTCAACCTATAGGGTTTCTCATTTTTCTAGTTTCTTCTCTAGCTGAATGTGAAAGATTACCTTTTGATTTACCAGAAGCAGAAGAAGAATTAGTAGCAGGTTATCAAACTGAATATTCAGGTATCAAATTTGGTTTATTTTACGTTGCTTCATATCTGAATCTACTAGTTTCTTCGTTATTTATAACAGTTCTTTACTTGGGAGGTTGGAATCTTTCTATTCCATACCCATTCGTTCCTAAAATTTTGGACATAAATATAAATAAAGTAGGTAAAGTTTTTGGAACAATAATCAGCATCTTTATTACATTAGCTAAAACTTATTTGTTCTTGTTCATTCCTATTGCAACAAGATGGACTTTACCAAGGTTGAGAATAGACCAACTTTTAAATCTTGGATGGAAATTTCTTTTACCTATTTCTCTAGGTAATCTATTATTAACAACTTCGTCCCAACTTCTTTCACTGTAAACAATTACAATATTCTATATTCACCACTTATCTCAAACAAGAGAAAGAAACAAGTCTACAATTTTATTCTTTATACACATTCACGATATGTTCCCTATGCTAACTGAATTCACAAATTATGGTCAACAAAGAATACGAGCTGCCAGATACATCGGTCAAGGTTTCGCGATTACCCTGTCTCACGCGAATCGTTTACCTATAACTATTCAATATCCCTACGAAAAACTAATTACGTCGGAACGTTTCCGGGGCCGAATCCACTTTGAATTTGATAAATGCATTGCTTGTGAAGTATGCGTTCGTGTATGTCCTATAGATCTACCTGTTGTAGATTGGAAATTGGAAAGTGATATTCGAAAGAAACGGTTGTTTAATTACAGTATTGATTTTGGAATCTGTATATTTTGTGGTAATTGCGTTGAGTATTGTCCAACAAATTGTTTATCAATGACTGAAGAATATGAACTTTCAAGTTATGATCGTCACGAATTGAATTATAATCAAATTGCTTTGGGTCGGTTACCAACGTCAGTAATTGATGATTACACAATTCGCACAATTTCGAATTCGCCTCCAATCTCCAATATAAATCAAATAGAAAATATTTAAACTTAAACCTCTTAATTCAAAAAAATCCCCAATTAACAATTCAAATTCAAATTCATTATTTAATATTTAATCAATAATAATTAATTAATATTAATAATATATATATGTATATTAATATTAAAATAAATGAAATTAAGGTTTAGATTGGATCTCTAAAAATTAAAAATAAGGCTTTTCAAAAGTTGTTTAAACTTGTCATTTAATTTTGATTCAAAATGTATTTGTATATATATAAATTTTATATTTTATGTTTTTTTTTATATTTATATTATATATTAGAGTAATTCTATTTATATTTTATATTAGAGTAATATATATATATTTTTTTTCAAAAAATTTTCCAGATATTGAATGATTAGGGCTGATAACACTATATATATCAACCATATATCAACCCGCCCGCATCTGTTCCATTTTTTTTTTATTTAATTACATTTAAGTTAGGAAGTATCATAAACATAAAAAAATGGAGTTACTTCTTTTTTCCTGGTCAGGTCAATAAAATCATGAAATATTTCGATTTTTTTTTTATGGATTTACCCGGGCCAATGCATGATTTTCTTTTAGTCTTTCTGGGATCGGGTCTGATCTTAGGAGGTCTAGGAGTAGTATTACTTCCCAATTCAATTTATTCGGCCTTTTCGTTAGGATTGGTTCTTGTTTGTATATCCTTATTCTATATTCTATTGAGTTCTTATTTTGTAGCTGCCGCGCAACTACTTATTTACGTAGGGGCTGTAAATGTTTTAATTCTTTTTGCTGTGATGTTCATGAGTGATTCAGAATATTACAAGGATTCCCGCCTTTGGACTGTTGGAGATGGGGTTACTTTGGTGGTTTGTACAAGTCTTTTTATTTCACTAATTACTACTATTCCAGATACGTCATGGTATGGGATTATTTGGACTACAAGATCAAACCAGGTTCTAGAACAAGATTTGATAAGCAATAGTCAACAAATTGGAATTCATTTATCAACCGACTTTTTTCTTCCATTTGAACTCATTTCACTAATTCTTTTAGTTGCTTTAATAGGTGCAATTGCTGTAGCTCGTCAATAAAAAATCAGCAGTTAAAATATTCCATGCTTGTTATATGTGATTCAATCAAATCAATTGAATAGTTTTTTAGATTGAAATGAATGAGATTGATAAGGAGTTGCTTAATGATGCTCGAACATATACTTGTTTTGAGTGCCTATTTATTTTCTATGGGTATCTATGGATTGATCACAAGTCGAAATCTGGTTAGAGCCCTTATGTGTCTTGAACTTATATTGAATGCAGTTAATATAAATTTTGTAACATTTTCTGATTTTTTTGATAATCGTCAATTAAGGGGAGATATTTTATCAATTTTTGTTATAGCCATTGCAGCCGCTGAAGCAGCCATTGGGCTGGCTATTGTTTCATCAATTTATCGTAATCGAAAATCAACTCGTATTAACCAATCGAATTTGTTGAATAAGTAGTATTAATGATAAGAATTCCAATATTCTTAAAGAAATTTAAATTTAAGGTTAAGGTATAATCTTCTCTGCAAAAGAAACATAAACATAACAAATCAAAGTATTTTGGCCCTTTTTTTTATAACAAAGCAGTCCAGAAGTAAATTGATTAGAAAAATTCTGATAACTTGTTGATTTACCTGGTATCTAAATATAGGATTTGTTTATAAGCTTATTTATAAGCTTACTAGGTCGAAAATTTATGACGTTTAAAAATGTATAGATCCAATGTCACATTCCGTAAAGATTTATGATACATGTATAGGATGTACTCAATGTGTCCGAGCCTGCCCTACCGATGTATTAGAAATGATACCTTGGGACGGATGTAAAGCTAAACAAATTGCTTCGGCTCCAAGAACAGAAGACTGCGTTGGTTGTAAAAGATGTGAATCCGCCTGTCCAACGGATTTCTTGAGTGTTCGGGTTTATTTAGGGGCTGAAACAACTCGCAGTATGGGTCTAGCTTATTGATACGTTCCGCTAAACTCTCCTTGAATCCATAATCCATTTTATTTTATTTTTTTTTTTACCGACAAGACCGGTGCTCAAGATATTTTTATTTTTGAGCACCGGTCTTTCTGGTCCAAGCGCATCTTGTCTTTACCACGACTTTTTTTCCTTGGTTAACAATAATTGTAGTTTTGCCAATATCTGCAGGTTCCTTAATTTTTTTTCTCCCCCATAGGGGAAATAAGGTAGTTCGGTGGTATACAATATGTATATGTATTTTAGAACTCCTTCTAACGGTGTATACATTCTGTTATCATTTCCAACCGGACGATCCGTTAATCCAACTATTGGAGGATTATAAATGGATCCGCCTTTTTGATTTCCATTGGAGGTTGGGAATAGATGGACTTTCTATAGGCCCCATTTTACTAACGGGATTCATCACCACCTTAGCTACTTTATCGGCTTGGCCTGTTACTCGAGATTCTCGATTATTTCATTTCCTGATGTTAGCAATGTACAGTGGTCAAATAGGATTATTTTCTTCTCGCAATCTTTTACTTTTTTTTATCATGTGGGAGTTAGAATTAATTCCCGTTTATCTACTTCTATCCATGTGGGGGGGAAAGAAACGTCTGTACTCGGCTACAAAATTTATTTTGTACACAGCAGGGGGCTCCATTTTTTTCCTAATGGGAGTTCTGGGTATAGGGTTATATGGTTCTAATCAACCAACATTAAGTTTTGAAACATCAGCAAATCAGTCGTATCCTTTGGGCTTAGAAATAATATTTTATATTGGATTTTTTATTGCTTTTGCTGTCAAATCGCCGATTATACCACTACATACGTGGTTACCGGATACCCACGGAGAAGCACATTACAGTACTTGTATGCTTCTAGCCGGAATCTTATTAAAAATGGGAGCGTATGGACTGGCTCGCATCAATATAGAATTATTATCTCATGCCCATTATCTATTTTCCCCTTGGTTAGTGATAGTAGGCGCAATCCAAATAATTTATGCAGCTTCAACATCTCTTGGCCAACGGAATTTAAAAAAAAGAATAGCCTATTCTTCTGTATCTCATATGGGTTTCCTAATTATCGGAATTGGTTCTATAACTGATACAGGACTCAACGGAGCTCTTTTACAAATAATTTCTCATGGATTTATTGGTGCTGCACTTTTTTTCTTGGCAGGGACAACTTATGATAGAACACGCCTTCTTTATCTTGACGAAATGGGCGGAATAGCTATCACAATGCCAAAAATATTCACCATGTTTAGTAGCTTTGCAATGGCTTCCCTTGCATTACCGGGTATGAGTGGCTTTGTTGCTGAATTGATAGTATTTTTTGGAATAATTACTAGTCACAATTTTTTTTTAATGCCAAAAATACTAATTACTTTTGTAATGGCAATTGGAATCATATTAACTCCTATTTATTCATTATCTATGTCACGTCAGATGTTTTATGGATATAAGTTTTTTAACGTTCCAAACTCTTATTTTTTTGATTCTGGACCGCGAGAGTTATTTCTTGCGATTTCCCTCTTTTTTCCCGTACTGGGTATTGGTATGTACCCCGATTTCGTTCTTTCACTATCGGTTGACAAGGTTGAAGTTATACTATCTAATTCTTTTTCTAAATAGTTTTTTTCTATTCATGATTTTGAATTTACAAGGAAAAAGTTGTAGAATGAAAAAAGAGAACTTTTCCTTCTCGCAAATTACTAAAATTTATAGCTAAAAAAAAAAAGAATTTGAACCCCATATGGGCACGAACCATGCGAATCAATAAAATATTTGATTCGCATGGTTCGTGCCCATTCACGTAAATTTTTATTTTTTAGTTTTTATATGTACTGTAATGTGAATGTGTTGTGTTCGTAAGATACTTTCGTGAATTCAAGTAGATGTTAATGGAAACGAACCATAACTATGTAATCCTAGTCCTAATAGATTAACCCCAAAATAACATATCCAAATTATAAGAAAGCCTATACACGCTACAATTGCCGAATTTGTACCTTGCGGGTTTATATTTGTTCGAGTATGTAAATAAATCGCGAATACGATCCAAGTAATAAATGCCCAAGTTTCTTTTGGATCCCAATTCCAATAGGATCCCCAAGCTTCGTTAGCCCATACTGCTCCTGACAGAATACCTATGGTTAAAAATACAAACCCTAGACTAATAATCCGATAACTCCAATAATCCAATTGTTGGATTAATTGAGATCTGTAATAATTCTTACCCGAAAAAAAAGAAGTAGTTTCTAAAAGATTGCTTCTTTTATTCATGTATTCAATTTCACCAACGAAAAATACCTCTTTTATTAAAAGAGTACTTTTACCAAGAATCTTTTCGTTTTTTCGAAATGTAATGACTACAAGTGCTACTGATAATAATGATCCACATAAAAGGGATGCATAGCCCAATATCATCATAGTTACATGCATTAATAACCACTCAGATTGAAGAGCGGGTACTAATATTGAAGATTGGTGTATTTGAGTTAAAACTCCGGAAGCAGCAAAGCCCTGGGTAAAAATGGCACTTGAACCGGTTATTGTGCTTAATAAATTTTTATTTTTTTTGAAATATGGAACTATATGAATAAGGGAGAAACACCACGAAAGGAATATTAATGATTCATATAAATCACTTAGTGGAAAATGACCCGAATAAATCCAACGTGTAACTAATAATCCTGTTATACAGGAAAAACAAACTATCAGACCCTTTTCAGATGAATCATACAGTTGTACGATTTCATCTACGCAAAAAAAGGTTATTAAACGAATTGTAATTACGGTTGAAACAATAGAAAGGGAAATATGAGTTAATATATGTTCTAAGGTTGAAAATATCATAAAAAAAAAAAAAAAAGAAAAGTATCTTAAATGGAAATTGGGAGTTGAACTCATTATAGGATCTATTTCTCTTTTTTAGAAGATGATATGCCGCTACTCGGACTCGAACCGAGATGCTCTAGCACTGCTTCCTAAGAGCAGCGTGTCTACCAATTTCACCATAGCGGCTGGCCTTGAACTTATAATAGCTTAGAACTAAACAATCGTCGAGATTGAAGAAGACAATTCAGTGCAATATTTTTGGTTTTTTTTTTCAGAAAAAAAAACTTAAAAATAATACAAAAAAACAATAGGGGTTAGAAAGTTCGTTATTTTAGTTTAGGGTCTTATCCTCTTCGGGTTTTTCGTGTATTTTATGTTCTCTTAGAATTGAACTCTTGTAACTCTAAAGATAAAGTTCTACCCTAAAAAATCTTTTTGTTTTCATTTTTAATGAACTTTTTCTCATTTTTTGAATTTCAGAGATTTACCTTCTATATTTTTATTCTATACTATTTTCTATATAATTCTCTATTCTATATATATTCTATTTCTAGATAGTAATTCATAGAAATATATAAAAAAGAGTTAAATTCAATCTATTACTTTCACTAAAAATGAAATTCAAATTCAAAAATTATGCACTTTTTTATAGATAGAGAAAGGGGGATAAAAATCGAATTTTTTTGATTGTAAATCTAACAAACAAATAGTTGGATGGGGAAAACCCTCTCCCCATCTTGTAAATGAGAAAATCTACTAACAAAAAAAAAAAAAAAAGAAGAATAACCCCTTTTTATCTTGTATTTACCTTTTTATCTTGTATTTATGTGTTTGTCAACAAAAACAAGGAAACTTTTTGATTTTTAGAATTCAGCAAAAAGCTAAATATTTTTTAAATATAAAAAAGGGAACTTATTGCTATTTCATATTGATTAGTTTAACTCAATAGGAAATGAAAAATTTTGTAGCAAATAGGAAATGGGTCAATTTTTTTTTCGAGTTGATTCGGATTATTGAAATTTTTGATTACTATTACTTAATACTTACTTAATACTTAAATAAGACTTAAGACTTAAATACTTAATTTGTTAATTTTTTTGTTGCACAAAAAAACTTTTTGAATTTCCTGTAGAAAGGGATTTCCCTAACGAAAAAGCTTTTAATGCTGTCCAATATCCCTTCCTTTTCCAAATATTTTTCCGAATACGCTTTTTTGATGTAGAAATACGTTTTTTTGGAACGGCCATTTAAGATAAAAAGGATTATATTGTTTTAGTTGGATGTGAAAGACATCTATTATTGAAACCAAGTCCTTCTTTAGTTTTTTTTATTCTATTTATTCTTATTCTTGAATTAATACTCTTTTCGGAAAAAAAGAAAGCTAAGGAGGGGAGAGATATATGAAAATCACATTTAGAAAAAAAAAATTCGTGTACTCTAAATACTAGAAATAGCTAAATCAAGATATAGGAAGATATGTTATTTTTTTTTATTCCATAGAATCCCTGTAAAATTTTTTTATTCATTCGATTGATTACTATCTTTATTTGATATTCTTGCTCATTAAAGTCTATATCTATAGAATCCGTTGCACCATAGGAATCAAATTCAATCTTAATAATAATCATAAAAACAAAAGAATTCAACTTTCCGTTTTCATTTTCTTTTTTATTAACCGGTTAAACGGGGTAGGTTGAATTTCCAAATTGGAAAAAAAAAAATTACGAATTACTCTGTTTTAGTTTTATATCATTTATACTATTTGACCAAATCTAACTTCTTGGTTTGAATTGACTATTTGAAGTATTTAGAATAAAAAAAAATAAATAAATATAAGTAAATAAGTATAAGTTAAATATAAGTAAAGTAAGAGGAAAGATTTCTAAATTTCGATTTAAATTAGTTTAACTTAGTTCATATCTTGACTTTTTTTGACTGCTTTCAAACAGGTAAGATCCGGTTAATCAGAAACAATAAATTAGGAAATTCATAATCCACAAAGCTTTTTATGCAACAGACATATCAATACGGGTGGCTCATACCCTTCATCCCACTTCCCGTTCCTATATTACTAGGGGTGGGACTTCTTATTTTTCCGACTGCAACAAAAGATTTTCGTCGCATGTGGGCTTTTCATAGTGTTTTATTGTTAAGTATAGTCATGATTTTTTCAATGAATCTGTCTAGTCAGCAAATAAATAGCAATTCTAGCTATCAATATGTATGGTCTTGGATCATTACTAACGATTTTTCTTTAGAATTCGGCTATTTGATAGATCCACTTACTTCTATTATGTCAATGTTAATAACTACCGTTGGGATTTTGGTTCTTATTTATAGTGATAATTATATGGCTCATGATCAAGGATATCCGAGATTTTTTGCTTATATGAGTTTTTTCAGTGCTTCCATGTTAGGATTAGTTACTAGTTCGAATTTGGTACAAATTTATATTTTTTGGGAATTGGTTGGAATGTGTTCCTATTTATTAATAGGATTTTGGTTCACACGACCTCAAGCAGCAAATGCTTGCCAAAAAGCTTTTGTAACAAATCGTGTAGGGGATTTTGGTTTATTATTAGGAATTTTAGGTTTTTATTGGATAACGGGTAGTTTCGAATTTGAGGATTTATTCGAAATATTCAATGACTTAATTTCTAATAATCAGGTCAATTTTTTATTTGTTACTTTGTGTGCTGTTCTGTTATTTGCTGGTGCCGTTGCTAAATCTGCACAATTTCCCCTTCATGTATGGTTGCCCGATGCTATGGAAGGGCCTACTCCGATTTCTGCGCTTATACACGCTGCTACTATGGTAGCGGCAGGAATTTTTCTTGTAGCTCGGCTTCTTCCTCTTTTCATAGTTATACCTTCCATAATGAATTTAATCTCGTTGATAGCAATAATCACTGTTTTATTAGGAGCTACATTAGCTCTTGCTCAAAAAGATATTAAGAGAGGTTTAGCCTATTCTACAATGTCTCAATTGGGTTATATGATGTTAGCTCTTGGTATGGGGTCTTATCAAAGTGCTTTATTTCATTTGATTACTCATGCCTATTCCAAAGCATTGTTATTTTTGGGATCCGGATCCGTTATTCATTCAATGGAAGGGATTGTTGGCTATTCTCCCGATAAAAGTCAGAATATGATTCTTATGGGAGGTTTAAGAAAACATGTACCAATTACCAAAAATGCCTTTTTATTAGGTACACTCTCTCTTTGTGGTATTCCGCCTTTGGCTTGTTTTTGGTCCAAAGATGAAATTCTTAATGCTACTTGGTCATATTCCACGATTTTTGCAATAATAGCCTGGGTTACTGCTGGATTAACCGCATTTTATATGTTTCGGATATATTTACTTACTTTTGAGGGACATTTAAATATTTATTTTCAAAATTATAGTGGCAAACAAAAAATACCTTTCTATTCAATATCTCTATGGGGTAGCACTGTTTCAAAAAGAATTAATAAAAATGTTCGTTTATTAACAATGACTGATTCTTCCTTTTTTTCAAAAAAAACATATCCAATTGATTATAATGATAGAAATATAACACAACCATATATTACTATTCCTCTTTTTGAGAATAAAAAACTTGATTCCTATCCTTACGAATCAGACAATAATATGCTATTTCCTCTCCTTGTATTGGGACTATTTACTCTCTTTGTTGGATTTATAAGAATTCCTTTCAATCAAGAGGGAGTAAATGATGATATATTATCTAAATGGTTAACTCCGTCGATAAATCTTTTGCATAAAACGTCGACTAATTTGACGGATTGGTCTGAATTTTTCAAAGATGCAATTTTTTCAGTGAGTATAGGTTATTTAGGAATATTTATAGCGTCTTTTTTATATAAATCCCCCTATTCCTCCTTACTAAATTTGGATTTAATTAATTCAGTTGTTAAAAGGGTCCCTAGGGGACCTGTTTTGGAAAAAATGCTAAATAGTATATATAGTTGGTCAGATAATCGCGCTTATATAGATTCTTTTTATAAAAGATCCTTAACCAGGGGCATTAGAGGATTGGCTAAAGTAACTCATTTTTTTGATCGTCGCGTAATTGATGGAATTATCAATGGCGTTGGGTTTCTTAGTTTCTTTATAGGAGAATTTAGCAAATATATAGGCGGGGGGCGGATCTCTTCTTATCTTTTCTCCTATTTATCGTATGTATTGGTTTGTTTTTTAATATTTTTTATTACTTTTCTTACTTAAGTAATAAAAAATATTAAAAAAAACAAATAAAAAAAAAGACCCTTAATCTTTATAATATAATAAAATTATTATTATAACAATTTGCACATAAACTGGAACCTTTATCGTAGTTAGGTCTTGTAGTTTTTCCCATACTCCCTTAGGTTCCACTACCACTATTGGTGCATGAATATCGCATGGTCCATATTTTCCCTTTTCCTTGTCTTCTGCTTCAGCGAGTTCGTCGTCCAAATCATCCAGCAAAGGGAAAGAAGAAGGGTCTTTTCGAGCGACTCCCTCCTGTCTAA